GATCAAAAAATTATTTTCATCCTCAAATAAAACTTTAATAAAAAATTACATAGAGACAGGTTGGATAAATAAGATTCATGGTATACTTTTAACTACTGATTATGACAAATTGGAAAAGAAAATAGATACATTTGATAGAAATTCACTATCAAGAGAAAATACTTTATTTTCATTTCCAGAAGACGAACAAGAAAGAATTGATTTAGAAGATCAAATCCAAATTTTCAAATTTTTATTCAATCCAGTTATAACTGATCCCAAGGCGAAAAGAATTAGAAAAAAATCTATTGGAATAAAAGAAATCGGTAAAAAAGTTCCTCGATGGTCATACAAATTAATCGATGAGTTAGAACAACAGGAGGGGATAGAAAATGAAGAAAACATAGCGGAGGATCATGAGATTCGTTCAAGAAAAGCCAAACGTGTAGTCATTTTTACTGATAAGCAAGAAAATACTGATACTAATACCCCAACTAATAATCCTGATCAAGCAGACGAAGTGGCTTTGATACGTTATTCGCAACAATCAGATTTTCGTCGAGACATAATCAAAGGATCCATGCGTGCTCAAAGACGTAAAACTGTTACCTGGGAACTAGTTCAAGCAAATGTGCATTCCCCTCTTTTTTTGGACAGAATAGACAAACCCTTTTTTTCTTTTAATATCTCCGAGTTAGTAAAATTCATTTTTAAAAACTCGATGGATAAAAAAACAAAAAAATTAACAATTTCGGATTATACAGAAGAAAAGAGAAAAGAAAACGAGAAAAAAAAAGAGGAACAAAAAAGAGAAAAATACAAAAGAGAAGAGAAAGCACGAATAGAAATAGCAGAAGCCTGGGATAGCTTTCTATTTGCTCAAGTAATAAGAGGTTCCCTATTAGTAAGCCAATCCTTTCTTAGAAAATATATTCTATTACCTTCATTGATAATAGCTAAAAATATAGTCCGTATCTTATTATTTCAATTTCCCGAATGGTCCGAAGACTTAAAAGATTGGAAAAAAGAAATGCATGTTAAATGCACCTATAATGGTGTTCAATTATCAGAAACCGAATTTCCAAAAAATTGGTTGACAGACGGTATTCAGATAAAGATCCTATTTCCTTTTTGGCTTAAACCTTGGCACAGGTCTAAGCTACGATCCCCCCAAAAAAATCTGTTGAAACTTAAAAATAAAGGACAAAAAAACGATTTTTGTTTTTTAACAGTTTGGGGAATGGAAACTGAACTTCCTTTTGGTTCTCCCCGAAAAAGACGTTCATTTTTTAAACCCATTTTCAAAGAACTCAAAAAACAAATGAAAAAATTGCAAAAGAAGTCTTTTCTAGTTATACAGTTTTTAAAAGAAAGAACAAAATTCTTTCTAAACATCTCAAAAGAAAGAAACAAGTGGTTCATCCAAAGAATTCTATTTATAAAAGGAATAATAAAAGAACTTTTCAAAATAAATCCCCTTCTATTCTTTGGATTACGAGAAATATCTGAATTGAGTGAAACTAAAAAAGATTCGATAATGAGTAATCGGATGATTCACGAATCGTCCATTCAAATTCGATTTTTTGATTTGAAAGATTATTCATTGACAGAAAAAAAAATGAAAGATCTGGCTGATAGAACAACCACAATCAGGAATCAAATAGAAAAAATTACAAAGGATAAGAAGAAAGGATTTTTAACTCCGGAACTAAATAACAAAATTACTATTAGTTCTAATAAAAAAAGTGCTCCTCTTAAACTAGTACAACCAATAAAAAATATTTCGCAGAAATTAAAAAGAAGAAATGTTCGATTCATCCGTAAATCATATTTTTTTATAAAATTTTTAATTGAAAGGATATATCTAGATATCGTTCTATCTATCATTTATATTCCGAGGATCAATACACAACTTTTTTTTGAATTATCAAAAAAAATTCTTGATAAATACATTTCCAATAATGAAACAAATAAAGAAAAAATTAATAAAACAAATAAAAATACACTTCGGTTTATTTCAACTATAAAAAAGTCGCCCATTAGTAAGAAGAATTCTATAATTCTTTTTGACTTATCCTCCTTGTCACAAGCATATGTATTTTACAAATTATATCAAACCCAACTTATTAACTTGTATAAGTTAAGATATGTTCTTGAATATCACGGAACGTCTCTTTTTCTTAAGAATGAAATAAAGAATTATTTCGAAGAACAAGAAATATTTTATTCTGAATTACGACAGAAAAATCTTTTGAATTCTGGAATGAATCAATGGAAAAACTGGTTAAGAGGCCATTATCAATATGATTTATCCCCAATTAGATGGTATCGTTTAGTACCCCAAAAATGGCGAACTAAAATCAATCAACAACGTATGCATCAGAAGAAAGATTTAAACAAAGGGTATTCTGATGAAAAAACAGACCAATTAATTCATTACAAAAAATTAAACGTAAATGATTTTAAAGCAAATTCATTACCGAATCAAAAATATAACTTTCAAAAACACTATAGGTATGACCTTTTATCATATAAATCTATTAATTATGAAAATAAGGAGCATTCATATATTTATGTATCACCATTAGGTATAAAAAAAAAAGAGAGGATTTCTTATGATTACAATATACATAAGGGTATATTATTTAATATGTCAGGGGGTCTTATTCCTATCAATAATTATCTAGGAGAAGATGATATTATGAATCTGAATAAATTTTCAGATAGAAAATATTTCGATTGGAAATTTTTCAATTTTTGTCTTAGAAAAAAAGTCGATATTGAGTCCTGGATCGATACCAATGGTAATAAAAATGCTAAGGCTGAGGTTAATAATTATCAATTAATTGACAAAATTAATAAAAAAGGTCTTGCTTATCTTACAATCTATCAAAATCAAAGAATCCAGCCATCCAAGAAAAAAAAACACCTTTTTGATTGGATGGGAATGAATGAAGAAATACTAAGTCGTCCCATATCGAATCTGAAACTTTGGTTCTTCCCTGAATTTATCCTATTTTATAATAGATATAAAATGAAACCGTGGATCATACCAATCAAATTACTTCTTTTTAATTTGAATAGAAATGAAAATGTTAGCGAAAATAAAAATATCAATAGAAAGAGAAAAGGGGATCTTTTTATATTATCAAATGAAAAAAGAAAATTAGAATTAGAGAATCGAAATCAAGAAGAAAAAGAATCCCCAGGCCGAGGTAATCTTGAATCAGATGCACAAAACCAAGAGAATCTTGGATCGGTTCTCTCAAACCAAGAAAAAGATATTGAAGAAGATTATGCAGGCTCGAATATGAAAAAACGTAGAAAGAAAAAGCAATACAAGAGCAACACAGAAGCAGAGCTTGATTTCTTCCTAAAAAGGTATTTACGTTTTCAGTTGAGATGGGATGATTCTTTAAATCAAAGAATGATCAATAATATCAAAGTATATTGTCTCCTGCTTAGATTGATAAATCCAAAAGAAATTGCTATATCCTCTATTCAAAGGGGAGAAATGAGTTTGGATATTATGATGATTCAAAAGAATTTTACTCTTACAGAATTGATGAAAAAGGGGATATTAATTATCGAACCAGTTCGTTTGTCTATAAAAAATGACGGACAATTTATTATCTATCAAACGATAAATATTTCATTGGTTCATAAGAGTAAGCCCCCAATTAATCAAAGATACCGAGAAAAAAGCTATATTGATAAGAATAATTTGGATAAATCCATTGCAAGACATCAAAGAATGCCCGAAAATAGGCACAAAAATCGTTCTGATTTGTTTGTTCCTGAAATAATTTTATCCACTAAAGGGCGAAGAGAATTAAGAATTCTAATTTCTTTCTATTCGAGGAATAGAAATGTTATACATAAAAATCCAGTATTTTTCAAATACATAAAAAACTGTAGTGAAGTTTTGGATAAAACCAAAAGCGATAAAAATAAACTAATTAAATTGAAGTTCTTTCTTTGGCCTAATTATCGATTAGAAGATTTAGCTTGTATGAATCGATATTGGTTTGATACGTATAATAGCAGTCGTTTTAGTATGGTAAGGATACATATGTATCCACGATTGTAAATTCGTTAATAACACCTTTTCATATGCATTCTCTACCCTATCTGATATATGAAAGAAAGAGATGCATACATGCATTATTTTACATTCCATTCTGATAACTGAATACTAATTCAACGCACGTATAAATATCCATTAGATCTATAAATGAATCAACAGAATCTTCTTATTTATTATTTGCAGTTTTTTTAAGTTAATAATAGTTTTTCCTTTTTTTGAGTGTAGAAATATACCACCCTTTCCTATTTGTATCCAAACAAAATAGAAAATAGGATTCATTTTTTTATTTGAAAAAATTAGTTGATAAAATTAGGAGTTCATAAAGAAATTAAGATTATTGTATATACAAACTATAAATTAGTAGCATTATTCGAACTGATTGGTAAAATTTATTTATTGAATTGTAAAAAGAAAAACAAAAAAGGATAGAAGGTTCCGTTTTATGGTAAAAAATTCATTCATTTCCGTTATTTCACAAGAAGAAAAAAAAGAAAACAGTGGGTCTGTTGAATTTCAAGTTTTTAGCTTCACCAATAAGATACGAAGACTTACTTTACATTTGGAATTGCACAGAAAAGACTATTTATCTCAGAGAGGTCTACGTAAAATCCTGGGAAAACGGCAACGACTTCTGTCTTATTTGTCAAAGAAAAATAAAGTACGTTATAAAGAATTAATTAGTCGGCTGGGTATTCGGGAATCAAAAACTCGTTAAATTGAAAAGTAACTTGAATTATTTGATTTACTAGATCTTGAATTTTGATGAACTTCTTTTCGTTTTCAGCAATTCATGAAAGAATGAATCGAGGAATAACCTATGAATGTAACAACTACAAGAAAAGACCTCATGATAGTCAATATGGGACCTCACCACCCATCAATGCATGGTGTTCTTCGGCTCATCCTTACTTTAGATGGTGAAGATGTTATTGATTGTGAGCCGATATTGGGTTATTTACACAGAGGGATGGAAAAAATTGCGGAAAACAGAACAGTTATACAATATCTGCCTTATGTAACACGTTGGGATTATTTAGCGACTATGTTCACAGAAGCAATAACTGTAAATGGACCCGAACAGTTGGGGAATATTCAAGTACCTAAAAGAGCCAGTTATATCAGAGTAATTATGTTAGAGTTGAGTCGTATAGCTTCTCATCTCTTATGGCTTGGCCCTTTTATGGCAGATATTGGTGCACAGACTCCTTTTTTCTATATTTTCCGAGAAAGAGAATTAGTATATGATCTATTTGAAGCTGCCACCGGTATGAGAATGATGCATAATTATTTTCGTATCGGGGGAGTAGCAGCCGATCTACCTCATGGATGGATAGATAAATGTTTAGATTTCTGTGATTATTTTTTAACAGCGGTTTATGAATATCAAAAACTTATTACGCGGAATCCTATTTTTTTAGAACGAGTTGAAGGGGTAGGCATTATTGGTGGAGAAGAAGCAATAAATTGGGGTTTATCAGGACCGATGCTACGAGCTTCTGGAATACAATGGGATCTTCGTAAAGTTGATCATTATGAATGTTACGACGAATTTGATTGGGAAATCCAGTGGCAAAAAGAAGGAGATTCATTAGCTCGTTATTTAGTCCGAATCAGTGAAATGACAGAATCTATAAAAATTATTCAACAGGCTCTGGAAGGAATTCCAGGGGGGCCTTACGAGAATTTAGAAATCCGATCCTTTGATAGAGAAAAGGATCCAGAATGGAATGATTTTGAATATCGATTCATTAGTAAAAAACCTTCACCCACTTTTGAATTGCCGAAACAAGAACTATATGTAAGAGTTGAAGCCCCAAAGGGAGAATTGGGAATTTTTTTAATAGGAGATCAGAGTGGTTTTCCTTGGAGATGGAAAATTCGCCCACCCGGTTTTATCAATTTGCAAATTCTTCCTCAGTTAGTTAAAAGAATGAAATTGGCTGATATTATGACAATACTAGGTAGCATAGATATCATTATGGGAGAAGTAGATCGTTGAAATGATAATTGATACAACAGAAGTACAAGATATCAATTCTTTTTCCAGATTGGAATCCTTCAAAGAGTTCTATGGAATCATATGGATGCTTGTACCTATTTTTAGTCTTGTATTGGGAATTACAATAGGTGTACTCGTAATCGTGTGGTTAGAAAGAGAAATATCCGCAGGAATACAACAACGTATTGGGCCTGAATATGCTGGTCCTTTGGGAATTCTGCAAGCTCTAGCCGATGGGACAAAACTCATTTTTAAAGAGAATATTCTCCCGTCTCGAGGGGATACTCGTTTATTCAGTATAGGACCATCCATAGCAGTTATATCCATTTTACTAAGTTATTCAGTAATTCCTTTTAGCTATCACCTTGTTTTATCTGATCTCAATATCGGTGTTTTTTTATGGATTGCCATTTCAAGTATTGCTCCCATCGGACTTCTTATGTCAGGATATGGATCAAATAATAAATATTCCTTTTTAGGTGGTCTACGAGCTGCGGCTCAATCAATTAGTTATGAAATTCCATTAACTCTTTGTGTGTTATCAATATCTCTACGTGCGATTCGGTTAAACATAAACTTTTCTTTACTTCTTTCTTTTTAGTAAAGAAATTGAATAGATATCAGAATTGTTTTATTCATTATTCGGGTTGATGAACTAAATCAGATAGTTATATGAGTGAAAGAAAACAGCTTCTAAATTAGCAGTAAAAAAATGGAGTCTCATCTCCTACGTACAAGAATTAAAAGAAAATAAAGATAAGCAAGACCTTTACCCCAAGATTGGTTGATTAGTCATCCTAGCTTGAAGCGGGCTAAAAAGATCAACCGTATATAGTTTTTATTATCCTTTCTATGTAGTACTATAACGGACGATTGAGTAAAAATAAGTGGATGGTTAGGAACACCAAAATACATAAAGGATTAGTAATGGAGATTTTTTATGTAAATTATCCAAACAAAAGGGTATTTTTCATAACATAAAAAGAATACTAATTGGGGCTTTAAGTTGGTAGAAATGATCAAGCAGTACTCCTCACGATTCCGATCCAGAGTATGCTCCTATCCACAGATTAAAAATAAAATGATTATCAGGAACGAAATAATCCTTTAATTTTTTAACTCCCTTTTTAAGAAAGAAGAAGAGGAACGAAAAAGAAGATCTTTTTATTCTTTCATATATTCATAGAGATAGTGTGTCATGATTCATGAAATAATGTAATGTATAATTTTTTTTTCGTAATCGAAAAGGATGGGTTGAAATATCTATTGATATTTCTACAAGGAGTATTTTATTGAAGGATTAAGTTATTACTCACAACAAAGAAAAATTCAAATTATTAAAGGGCGAGATCAATTCAGAAGTGCTTTTTAGTTATTATTTTAGCATCTAGCAGACAGAATTCCATTGGTTTAATTCGGGATCTTCCAATAGGTTTATATATATATATTTATATTACAACCATATCAAGATAAATAATATTGGCTTGGTCCTTTTAAATTTATTTATGGCCCCCGAGGAGCCGTATGAGGTGAAAATCTCATGTACGGTTTTGTAATAGCGATGGGAACAGTGATGTTATCACCGACTATGATTATCTAACAGTTCAAGTACAGTTGATATAGTTGAGGCCCAATCAAAATATGGTTTTTGGGGATGGAATTTGTGGCGTCAACCTATAGGATTTTTTGTTTTTATAATTTCTTCCCTAGCAGAATGTGAGAGATTACCTTTTGATTTACCAGAAGCAGAAGAAGAATTAGTAGCAGGTTATCAAACCGAATATTCTGGCATCAAATTCGGTTTATTTTACGTTGCTTCCTATCTAAATCTATTAGTTTCTTCGTTATTTGTAACAGTTCTTTACTTGGGTGGTTGGAATATCTCTATTCCGTACATATTCGTTCCTGAGCTATTTGAAATAAATAAAGTAGGTAGAGTTTTTGGAACGACAATTGGTATTTTTATTACATTAGCTAAAACTTATTTGTTTTTGTTCATTTCTATCACAACAAGATGGACTTTACCTAGGCTAAGAATGGACCAATTATTAAATCTTGGATGGAAATTTCTTTTACCCCTTTCTCTCGGTAATCTATTATTAACAACTTCTTCCCAACTCCTTTCACTGTAAAGGAAAAAGGAATACGATATTCTATATTTACGACTTCTCTCAAACAAGAGAAAGAAACAAACAACAAATTATTTATAGATCTTTACGATATGTTCCCTATGGTAACTGGGTTCATGACTTATGGTCAACAAACAGTACAAGCTGCAAGGTACATTGGTCAAGGGTTCATGATTACCTTATCACACGCAAACCGTTTACCTGTAACTATTCAATATCCTTATGAAAAATTAATTACATCGGAACGTTTCCGCGGCCGAATCCATTTTGAATTTGATAAATGCATTGCTTGTGAAGTATGTGTTCGTGTATGTCCTATAGATCTCCCCGTTGTTGATTGGAAATTGGAAACTGGTATTCGAAAGAAACGATTACTTAATTACAGTATTGATTTCGGAATTTGTATATTTTGTGGTAACTGCGTTGAGTATTGTCCAACAAATTGTTTATCAATGACTGAAGAATATGAACTTTCGACCTATGATCGTCACGAATTAAATTATAATCAAATTGCTTTGGGTCGTTTACCAATGTCAGTAATTGACGATTATACAATTCGAACAATTTTGAATTCACCTCCAAAATAAAAAACGTAAAAACTCTTTGATTAAAGAGTAATTTCCAATTATCAAGGTTCAATTTGATCTAATCTAAAGGAATGAGTTCTTTTTTTTTCTTCTTGTTCAATAACTATAAATTCTGACCAACTGTTAATTGGTTGGTGAGAAGGGCGACTATATTTATTTATATATATAAATAAATATAGTTTCGAACTAAACTTTTCTTTCGAGTGAAAAAGGATATTGGTCCACCAATTCTACCTACATCAATTTTCATTTAAACCCAGTCGATTAGAATTTAATATTTCAATTAGGAGCATATAGGATATTCTACAAAATTTCCTGGTCGGGTCAATAAAATCATGAAAAAGATTTCGATTTATTTATCTTTCAAAAAAAATGGATTTGCCTGGACCAATACATGATTTTCTTTTAGTTTTTCTGGGATCAGGTCTTATAGTAGGAGCTCTAGGAGTGGTGTTATTTACTAATCCAATTTTTTCTGCCTTTTCGTTGGGATTGGTTCTTGTTTGCATATCCTTATTTTATATTCCATCAAACTCTCATTTTGTAGCGGCTGCACAGCTCCTTATTTACGTGGGAGCTATAAATGTTTTAATCATATTTGCTGTAATGTTCATGAATGGTTCAGAATATTACAAAGATTTGAACCTTTGGACTGTTGGTGATGGGATTACTTCGTTGGTTTGTACAAGTATTTTTGTTTCACTAATTAGTACTATTCTAGATACGTCTTGGTACGGGATTATTTGGACGACAAAATCAAATCAGATTATAGAGCAAGATTTGATAAGTAATAGTCAACAAATTGGAATTCATTTATCAACCGATTTTTTTCTTCCATTTGAACTGATTTCGATAATACTTTTAGTTGCTTTGATAGGTGCAATTGCTGTTGCTCGGCAATGATAAATCTTTATAATCGTTAACAGCAATCAAAATTCAACCCTGTTCTGTGTTATCAAATTCATTTATCTTCAATTCTATTTAAAGACTATAAAATAAAAAAAAAATGGCTTTTTTATCTATTACCAAATACCATTCTTTTTCTTTGTACTTATTATAGTAAATCGACTCGGTTGAATTGTTGTTCATATTGAAATGAATCCAAATTAAGAAGGAGCTGGTCAATGATACTCGAACATGTACTTGTTTTGAGTGCCTATTTATTTTCTATCGGTATCTATGGATTGATCACGAGCCGAAATATGGTTAGGGCCCTTATGTGTCTTGAACTTATACTGAATGCAGTTAATATCAATTTCGTAACATTTTCGGATTTTTTTGATAGTCGACAATTAAAAGGAGATATTTTCTCCATTTTTGTTATAGCTATTGCAGCCGCCGAAGCCGCTATTGGGTTAGCTATTGTTTCGGCAATTTATCGTAACAGAAAATCAACTCGTATCAATCAATCGAATTTATTGAATAAATAAAATGAATAAATTAAGTAATATCAATTATAGAAATTAGACTATAATTTTAATTATCATCAACTTCAATTAGTATGAATTTCAATCAGCATGTATGATACGCAGATTTGAGAAAAAAGTAAAAAATCAAAGTATCTTGGCCCAATCTCATGAGTCGATCCAGAATTAGATTCATTGGATAAATTCTGGTAAAATCATTGATTCATCTGGTGTCTAAATATAAGATTCATTTATAAGTTTACTAGATCGAAAATTTATGGCATTCAAAAAGTTATAGATCCAATGTCACATTCAGTAAAGATTTATGATACCTGTATAGGATGTACTCAATGTGTCCGAGCCTGCCCAACAGATGTATTAGAAATGATACCTTGGGATGGATGTAAAGCTAAGCAAATTGCTTCTGCTCCAAGAACAGAAGACTGTGTCGGTTGTAAGAGATGTGAATCCGCCTGCCCAACGGATTTTTTGAGCGTTCGGGTTTATTTATGGCATGAAACAACTCGAAGCATGGGTTTAGCTTATTAATACGTTCCAGAATAAACCACTTAAATACATTTTGAATACAGTTGATTTTTTTTTACCGACAAAAACCCGTGCTCAAAAAAAATAATAATATTATTCTATTTTCTATTTTTGAGCACGGGTTTATTTGTCCAAGTGTATCTTGTCTTTACCACGAATTATTTTCCTTGGTTAACAATAATTGTAGTTTTGCCGATATTGGCAGGTTCTTTTATTTTCTTTCTCCCTCATAGAGGAAATAAAGTAATTAGGTGGTATACAATATGTATATGTATCTTAGAGCTTCTTTTAACAACCTATACATTCTGTTCTCATTTCCAATTGGACGATCCATTAACCCAATTAGCAGAGGATTATAAATGGATCAATTTTTTTGATTTTTATTGGAGATTGGGAATAGATGGACTTTCTATAGGACCTATTTTACTGACGGGATTTATTACCACTTTAGCTACTTTAGCGGCTCGGCCAATTACTCGAGATTCCCGATTATTCCATTTTCTGATGTTAGCAATGTACAGCGGTCAAATAGGATTATTTTCTTCTCGAGACCTTTTACTTTTTTTCATCATGTGGGAGTTAGAATTAATTCCCGTTTATCTACTTCTATCGATGTGGGGGGGAAAGAAACGTCTCTATTCAGCTACAAAGTTCATTTTGTACACTGCGGGAGGGTCCATTTTTCTATTAATAGGAGTTTTGGGTATTGGTTTATATGGTTCTAATGAACCAACATTAAATTATGAAACATTAGCTAATCAATCGTATCCTGCGGCACTGGAAATTATTTTCTATATTGGATTTCTTATTGCTTTTGCTGTCAAATCACCGATTATACCCTTACATACATGGTTACCAGACACCCACGGGGAGGCACATTATAGTACTTGTATGCTTCTAGCTGGAATTTTATTAAAAATGGGAGCCTACGGGTTGGTTCGGATCAATATGGAATTTTTACCCCACGCCCATTCCCTATTTTCCCCCTGGTTGATTACAATAGGCGCAATACAAATAATCTATGCAGCTTCAACATCTCCGGGTCAACGTAATTTAAAAAAAAGAATAGCCTATTCCTCTATATCTCATATGGGTTTCATAATTATTGGAATTGGCTCTATAACCGATACGGGACTCAATGGAGCCATTTTACAAATAATCTCTCATGGATTTATTGGTGCTGCTCTTTTTTTCTTGGCAGGAACGAGTTATGATAGAATACGTCTTCTTTATCTCGACGAAATGGGTGGAATGGCTATCCCCCTTCCAAAAATATTTACGATGTTCAGTATCTTATCGATGGCTTCCCTTGCATTACCGGGCATGAGCGGTTTTGTTGCAGAATTATTAGTATTTTTTGGAATAATTACCAGTCAAAAATATCTTTTAATGCCCAAAATACTAGTCACTTTTTTAATGGCAATTGGAATGATATTAACGCCTATTTATTTATTATCCATGATACGCCAAATGTTCTATGGATACAAGCTATTTAATGTTCCAAACTCTTATTTTTTTGATTCTGGACCGCGAGAGTTATTTGTTTCGATCTCTATCCTTCTACCAATAATAGGTATCGGTATTTATCCGGATTTCGTTCTTTCATTATCAGTTGACAAGGTGGAAGCTATTATATCTAATTTTTTTTATCAATAGTTTTCAGGAAAAAAGAACAAATCAAAAAGCAATCCTATTAGTTTAGTTTGGAATTGTAACCAGATCGATTTGGCCTTTGTGAGAACCATTTGAATCACTACACTACTTGATTCAAATGGTTCTCGACAGTTTATTTCTTATATTCTTACTTAATATATAATAATATATAATATTCCTTATTTATAGAATATATATACCTATATTTATATATATTCTATCTTTGTATTCGTCAGGATCTTTTTCATTTAATTAGATGTTAATGTAAATTAAATGAACCATAACTATGTAACCCTATTCCTAATAAATTGACTCCAAAATAGCATATCCAAATGATAAGAAAGCCCATAGAAGCCACAATTGCGGAATTTAAACTTTCAAAATTTTGAGTTGTTCGAGTATGTAAATAAATCGCAAATATGGTCCAAGTAATAAATGCCCAAGTTTCTTTTGGGTCCCAATTCCAATAGGATCCCCATGCCTCATTAGCCCATACTGCTCCCGAAAGAATACCTATGGTTAAAAAGATAAACCCTAAACTAATAATACGATAACTCCAATGATCTAATTGTTGAATCAGTTGAGCCTTGTAATAATTTCTAAAAGAAAAAAAAGAAGTGCTTAGTAAAACATTGTTTCTTTCATTCATGTATTGGATCTCTCCAAAGAAAAATGACTCATTTAATAAATTCTTGTTTTTACTAAAAATCCTTAGAACTTTTCGAAATGTAATGACTAAGAGAGCTACTGATAATAATGATCCACATAAAAGAGCTGCATAGCCCAATACCATCATACTTACGTGCATCATTAACCAATGGGATTGGAGAGCAGGTACTAATATTTCTGATTGATGCATTTTAGTTAACAGACCTGAAGTAACAAAGCCTTGGGTAAAAATAGTAGTTGGCGCGGTTATCGCGCTTAAATAATTGTTATGTTTTTTAACATATGGAACCATATGAATAATGGAGAAACTCCATGAAAGAAAAATTAATGATTCATATAAATTACTTAATGGTAAATGGCCCGAATAAATCCAACGAGTGACTAATAATCCTGTTATACAGAAAAAGGTAGCTATCATCCCTTTTTCTGACGAATTATATAGTCCTATGATTTCATCGACTGATAAGCTTATCAAAAAAATTGTAATTACAATTGAAACGATCGAAAAGGATATATGAGTTAATATATGTTCTAAAGTAGAAAATATCATAATAATCAAAATTATGGGGGGTACAAAATTATACGGAATTGAAATTAAGAATTGAATTCATTATAGGACTTATTATATCTCTTGTATAAGATGCCATGCCGCCACTCGGACTCGAACCGAGATGCTCTAGCACTGCTTCCTAAGAGCAGCGTGTCTACCGATTTCACCATAGCGGCGTAGGGTATTTGGAATAATAATAATCTATTTTTAGTTAATCGTCGAGATTGAAGGAGTCAATTCAATATTTTTTTTAATTCAAATTAATGAGATAAAATCATTTCGTTTCACAATATAAATATGCATTGAAAGATTCCAATAAAAATCTTTATTATCCTTTTATTGTATTGATAATAAGATGTTTTATTTTTCAGAGGACATTTTCGTAGTTTATACTCTATAAAAATGGAAATCTTGTAACTAAATAATTAGGACTTCGACCCAAGCATATAACTTCCAAAAAGTTCTTTCGTATTTTCATTTTTGAATATTTTGAAAAATGGATTTCTCATTTATTTTCTAAATCTTATAAATCTAAACTCAAAAATGCATTTGTTGAATGAACATAAAAATGCTTTTTTTGGATCATAGTCCATAGTGTGACATCCAAGGAATTATGTAAATATTTGTAGAACTTTGTATTAACCGTTAGGTTCTTTTCTTTTTGGTCCTGTATCAATTTCTATTTTTCCTAAAGATCTTATATCTTCTTTTATGTAGAAAATAATCAAACTTATTTATTATTGTGACAAGTGAACCGATGGGGAAAATAAGAATCCCCATTCGGAAATGCTAAAATATATTAAATTAAAAAGGGGGGTACCTTTTTTCAGATTTAGATTATTTAATCTAGCGTTTGATTATTTATTTGTCGTACAAAAAAACTTTTTGAATTCCCGGTTGAAAGAGATTTCGCTAACGAAAAAGCCTTCAACGCTGCCCAATATGCCTTTTTTTTCCAAATATTTTTACGAATACGTTTTTTTGATATAGAAGTACGTTTTTTTGGAACTGCCATTAAAAATAAAAATAAAAAGTTATTCATTTCTATAGTTGGATGTGAAAGACATCTATTATTCAAACAATTCCAATTTTTCTTTCTTTTTCCAGATATTGTATAGAATAAAAAAGAAATTTGAATGAAACTAGTAGTTAATCAAAAAGGATACATGATTTTATAAAATTTTATTTAGTAATTTTCCTTTTTCTTTTAAGTCTATTTATTATGTTATGAAAAGCAAAATTTCGAATATCATATTCTTTCCTACAACGAAAGATGTCTTCCAGTTCAATAAAAGACAATCGCGGAGTTCCCTAATGAATTTTATTAATAAACGAACGATAAAAAGTTTTTTAGAGTCAAGCAAGTTATGAGCCATCTTATTATTACTATTATTTTAGTCATATCAAAATAAAGTAATGTATTAAGTAGTCCATTTTGGTCTAATTCTTTTTCTTTGCTCTATAGATATAAATTATCGTAATACGTAATATTAATTGAAATTCTTTTGTATCTTCCTAAAAATCTTACTTAATATATTAATAATCAAATCAAATTGATAATCGTAACTTGGTTATATTCATATCATTTGACCAATTTGAACTTCTTGATTTGAATATTTGAAGTATTGAAAAAAAAGATTGAGAAAAATTAAGAATAGAAATTTATTTTTTAATTTTCCATATCTTGATTTTTTTATTGAACCTAAAAAAGTGATAAGAGCCGCTGAATCAGAAACAATTAATTAAGAATAAAACAAGAAAAAAAGGGTTTTTTATTATGGAATATACATATCAATATTCATGGATTATACCTTTCATTCCACTACCAGCTCCTATGTTAATAGGAGTAGGACTTATACTTTTTCCAACGGCAACAAAAAATCTTCGTCGTATGTGGGCTTTTCCTAGTATTTTACTGTTAAGCATAGTTATGATTCTTTCAGTCTATCTATCTATTCAGCAAATAGATAGAACTTCTATCTATCAATATGTATGGTCTTGGACCATTAATAATGATTTTTCTTTAGAATTCGGTTACTTAATCGATCCACTTACTTCTATTATGTTAATATTAATTACTACCGTTGGAATTTTTGTTCTTTTTTATAGTGATAATTATATGTCTCATGATCAAGGATATTTGAGATTTTTTGCTTATCTGAGTTTTTTCAATACTTCAATGTTGGGATTAGTTACTAGTTCGAATTTGATACAAATTTATATTTTTTGGGAATTAGTTGGAATGTGTTCTTACCTATTAATAGGTTTTTGGTTCACGCGACCTATTGCGGCAACTGCTTGTCAAAAAGCGTTTGTAACTAATCGTGTAGGGGATTTTGGTTTATTATTAGGAATTTTAGGCCTTTATTGGATAACGGGTAGTTTTGAATTTCGGGATTTGTTCGAAATATTCAATAACTTGATTTATAATAGTGAAGTTAATTTTCTATTTGTTACTTTGTCTTCCTTTCTTTTATTTGCTGGTGCAGTTGCTAAATCGGCACAATTCCCTCTTCATGTATGGTTACCTGATGCTATGGAAGGCCCTACTCCTATTTCGGCTCTTATCCACGCTGCTACTATGGTAGCGGCAGGAATTTTTCTTGTAGCTCGACTTCTTCCTCTTTTTATAATCATACCTTACATAATGAATTTCATATCTTTGATAGGTATAATAACAGTATTATTAGGAGCTACTTTAGCTCTGGCTCAAAAAGATATTAAAAGAAGTTTAGCTTATTCTACAATGTCTCAACTAGGTTATATGATGTTAGCTCTAGGTATGGGTTCTTATCGAGCCGCTTTATTTCATTTGATTACTCATGCTTATTCCAAAGCATTGTTGTTTTTAGGATCTGGATCTATTATTCATTCCATGGAATCTATTGTTGGATATTCTCCAGATAAAAGTCAGAATATGGTTCTTATGGGAGGTTTAAAAAAGCATGTCCCAATTACAAAAACCGCTTTTTTAGTGGGTACACTGTCTCTTTGTGGTATTCCACCTCTTGCTTGTTTTTGGTCCAAAGATGAGATTCTTAATGATAGTTGGTTGTATTCGCCGATTTTCGCAATAATAGCTTGTTCCACAGCAGGATTAACCGCATTTTATATGTTTCGGGTCTATTTACTTACTTTTGAGGGACATTTAAACGTTCAGTTTCAAAATTATAGTGGTCAAAAAAGTAGCTCTTTCTATTCAATATCCCTATGGGGAAAAGAAATACCAAAAACCAGTAAAAAAAACTATCCTTTATTAACTTTATTGGCAATGGATAATAATGAAAGGGCTTCTTTTTTTTGGAATAAGACATATCAAATTGATGTTAATGTAAAAAACATTATAAGCCCTTTTCTTAGTACTATGAATTTTCGCACTAAAAACATTTTTTCTTATCCCCATGAATCGGACAATACTATGATATTTCCCATCTTTCTATTAGTCCTATTTACTTTGTTTGTTGGAGCCATAGGAATTCCGTTTAATCAAGACGGAAGTGATTTAGATATATTATCTAAATTGTTAAATCCGTCTATAAATCTTTTACATCAAAATTCAAATAATTCTGTGAATTGGGAGGAATTTGTGATAAATGCAAGTTTTTCCCTTAGTATAGCTTTTGGGGGAATATTTTTAGCGACTTTTTTATATAAGCCTATTTATTCATCCTTACAAAATTTAAACTTACTTAATTCAGTTGTTAAAAGAACTCCTAATAGAGTTCTTCGGGACAAAATAATAAATGTGATATATGATTGGTCATATAATCGTGGTTATATAGATGCTTTGTATACAAAATCTTTAACTGAGGGGATAAGAGGATTGGCTGAAATAACTCATTTTTTTGATAGACGAGTAATTGATGGAATTACAAATGGGTTCGGTTTTGCGAGT